TTGATTGTGTGATGAACTCCCCTGAAAAGCATTGGCGCACGTGTAAACGAGGTGCTCTACCTAACTGAGCTATAGCCCTTGTTGCTACATAACATATTTTAACATGTCGATAATGTCTTGTCAAGATGAACATTATACAAGATCATAGCTCTTTGATTAATATTGCTTATAAACAATATTAGATTTATAATCTATCCATGTGATGTAACTTTTTAGGTCTCTTTAGTAATGTAAAATAACCTACTTAACTCAGCGGTTAGAGTATTGCTTTCATACGGCGGGAGTCATTGGTTCAAATCCAATAGTAGGTAAAACTTATTAGATACCGTTGACTTTGGTATCTAATGACTTTGGTATCTAATAAGTTTTTAGACTCACCCTCTAGATTATTAAAAGACTTTTTTTTTTTTTACAAAAAAAAAATCTATGTGTATGCTATCGTCTATATATGGATTCTTTTAGGGTGTATAGGCCGAACTTCTTTTTATTATGAGTATTTAGGCGCATTTAACTGGTTATGAAATCGTATTGATAGCCTCTACTCGTGTCCTAGCTCGTCTGAGAGCTAGATTTGCTTCAATTTTTTGTCTCTTTCCTTCAGCTTTATTCAAGTTAGCTTCTGCTATTTCAAGAGTTTGCTGAGCTTCTTGTGAATCAATGTCACTACCCTTCTCAGCATCATTTACTAAAACAGTGATTTCATTATTGCCTATTCTAGCAAAACCGCCCATCAGAGCCATTATTAACCATTGGTCGTTAAGGCGTATTCTCAAAATCCCTATATCTACAGCTGTGGCAATAGGGGCGTGATTTGGTAAGACACCGATTTGACCACTATTAGTAGATAAAATGATTTCTTTTACTTCTGAATTCCAAACAATTCGATTAGGAGTCAGTACACAAAGATTTAAGGTCATTTCTTCAATTTGCTCTCCATTTCTAAGTTCATAGCTTTCGCGGTAGCTTCATCGATGTTACCTACCAAATAAAAGGCCTGCTCAGGAAGACCATCTAATTCTCCGGAAAGGATCAATTGAAATCCTCTAATTGTTTCTGCTAGACCAACATATTTTCCTGGAGAGCCTGTAAAAACTTCTGCTACGAAAAACGGTTGTGATAAGAAACGCTCAATTTTTCGTGCTCTTGCTACGGTTAACCGGTCTTCTTCGGATAATTCATCCAACCCAAGGATAGCTATAATGTCCTGAAGTTCTTTGTAACGTTGTAAGGTTTGCTTAACTCTTTGCGCAATTTCATAATGTTCTTCGCCAACGATCCGAGGTTGGAGCATGGTTGATGTTGAATCTAACGGATCCACTGCTGGATAGATCCCTTTGGCAGCTAATCCTCTTGATAGTACAGTAGTAGCGTCTAAATGTGCAAATGTCGTAGCAGGAGCGGGGTCGGTCAAATCGTCTGCAGGTACATAAACTGCTTGAATCGAAGTTATGGACCCTTCTTTTGTAGAAGTAATTCTTTCCTGTAAAGAACCCATTTCAGTACTTAGAGTTGGTTGATAGCCTACAGCGGAAGGCATTCGACCCAATAAGGCAGATACTTCAGATCCTGCTTGAACGAAACGAAAAATATTGTCGATAAATAGAAGTACGTCTTGTTCATTAACATCTCGGAAATATTCCGCCATAGTTAGGGCAGTCAACCCAACCCTCATACGTGCTCCCGGCGGTTCATTCATTTGACCGTAGACTAGAGCCACCTTTGATTCTGCAATATTTTGTTCATTGATAACTCCGGATTCTTTCATTTCCATGTAAAGATCATTTCCTTCACGAGTACGTTCACCTACTCCGCCAAATACGGATACGCCCCCATGAGCTTTTGCAATATTGTTGATCAATTCCATAATGAGTACTGTTTTACCCACTCCAGCTCCACCAAATAGTCCTATTTTTCCTCCACGGCGATAAGGGGCTAAAAGATCTACCACTTTAATTCCTGTTTCAAAAATAGATAATTTTGTATCTAACTGCGTAAAGGCGGGCGCAGATCTATGAATAGGGGATGTTGTGCGAGTATCTACGGGCCCTAAATTATCAACGGGCTCCCCCAGTACGTTAAAAATTCGTCCAAGAGTTGCTCCGCCGACTGGAACGCTTAGAGGAGCTCCTGTGTCAATAACTTCCATTCCTCGCGTTAGACCATCTGTAGCACTCATAGCTACAGCCCTAACTCGATTATTTCCTAGTAATTGTTGTACCTCACAAGTCACATTAATTGGTTGGCCGGCAGTATCTCGACCTTTAACTACTAGAGCGTTGTAAATATTAGGCATTTTACCTGGAGGAAAAGCTACGTCCAGTACGGGACCAATAATTTGAGCGATACGTCCCAGGTTTTTTTTTTCAAGTGTGGAAACACCAGAACCAGAAGTAATAGGATTTATTATCATAATATATAGTTTAAAGTATCGAAATTGTTTGCGAAAATGAAAATTATCGAAAAAAAAAGATGTCCGGTAGCAAGTTGATCGATTAATTAA